TTAAAAGGAGCTATTTTTTCCATTTTTATTATCGCTATTGCCGCCGCTGAAGCAGCTATTGGACTTGCTATTGTTTCGTCAATTTATCGTAATCGAAAGTCAACTCGGATCAATCAATCTAATTTGTTGAAAAAATAATCTCAGATAAAAAATCAAAGTATTTTGGCTCTCTTTCATAAACCAATTCAGAACAAAATGGATTCAAAAACGCTGGAAACTCATTGATTCGTCTAATATCTAAATTTAGTTTATCTCTTTTTTTTTTTTCAATTCTAAATTTAGTAGATCGAAAATTGATGCCCTTTAAAAATGTATAGATCCAATGTCACATTCAGTCAAAATTTATGATACATGTATTGGATGTACTCAATGTGTTCGAGCCTGCCCCACAGATGTGTTAGAAATGATACCTTGGGACGGATGTAAAGCAAAACAAATTGCTTCGGCTCCAAGAACAGAGGATTGTGTCGGTTGTAAGAGGTGTGAATCCGCTTGTCCAACGGATTTCTTGAGTGTTCGGGTTTATTTATGGCATGAAACAACTCGCAGCATGGGTCTAGCTTATTGATACCTCACGTAAAACTCTACTTGAATTCAGCTGATTTGTTTTACCGAGAAAACCCGAGCGCAAAAAAATTTTTGCGCACCGGTTTTCTGGCCTAAGTGTATTTTGCCTTTACCACGAATGATTTTCCTTGGTTAACAATAATTGTATTTTTACCAATAGCTGCGGGTTCTTTAATTTTTTTTCTTCCTCATAAAGGAAATAAGGTAATCAGATGGTATACAATTTGTATATGTATTTTAGAGCTCCTTCTACTAACCTATGTATTCCGTTATCATTTCCAATCAGATGATCCATTAATCCAACTAGTGGAAGATTATAAATGGATTCATTTTTTTGATTTCCATTGGAAATTAGGAATAGATGGACTTTCTATAGGACCTATTTTACTAACGGGATTTATCACTACTTTAGCTACGTTAGCAGCCTGGCCTCTTACTCGGGATTCTCGATTATTCCATTTTTTGCTATTAGCAATGTATAGCGCTCAAATAGGGCCATTTTCTTCTCAGGATCTTTTACTTTTTTTCATCATGTGGGAGTTAGAATTAATTCCGGTTTATCTCCTTCTATCCATGTGGGGAGGAAAGAAACGGATGTACTCCGCAACTAAATTTATTTTGTACACGGCAGGAGGTTCTGTTTTTCTATTACTGGGAGTTATGGGTCTTGGTTTATATGGTTCTAATGAACCAACATTAGATTTTGAAACATCAATTAATCGACCGTATCCTGTAGCCTTGGAAATAATATTTTATATTGGATTTTTTATTTCGTTTGCTGTCAAATCGCCGATTCTACCTTTCCATACATGGTTACCTGATACCCACGGCGAAGCTCATTACAGTACTTGTATGCTTTTAGCTGGAATCTTATTAAAAATGGGGGCATATGGATTGATTCGGATTAATATGGAATTATTACCTCATGCTCATTCTATTTTTTCTCCCTGGTTGATGATAATAGGCACAATACAAATAATCTATGCAGCTTTAACTTCTTCCGGCCAACGTAATTTTAAAAAAAGAATAGCCTATTCTTCTGTATCGCATATGGGTTTGATACTTATAGGAATTGGTTCTATAACCGACGCAGGACTCAATGGAGCCATTTTACAAATAATTTCTCACGGATTTATTGGGGCGGCCTTTTTTTTCTTGGCAGGAACAAGTTATGATAGAATACGTCTTGTTTATCTCGACGAAATGGGCGGCGTAGCTATCCCAATGCCAAAAATATTTACGCTATTTAGTAGCTTTTCTATGGGCTCCCTCGCATTACCAGGTATGAGTGGTTTTGTTGCAGAATTAATCGTATTGTGGGGACTAATTACCAGTCAAAAATATCTTTTCATGCCAAAAATTCTACTGACTTTTGTAATAGCAATTGGAATGATATTAACGCCTATTTATTCATTATCTATGTCACGCCAGATGTTCTATGGATCCAAGTTATTTAATGTCCCTACTTCTTATCTTTTTGATTTTGGACCGCGCGAGTTGTTTGTTTCAATCGCTATCTTTCTACCCATAATAGGGATTGGAATCTACCCGGATTTTGTTCTGTCACTCTCAGTTGAGAAGGTTGAAGTTCTTTTATCTAGTTTTTTATAGAGATTTTTCCTAAAGAAAAAATTATCTAAATTTTTTAAACTTGTTGTAGAATAGACAAAAAAATGCTTTTTTTCTATTATTTAAAATAAAGTGAAAAATGACTTTTCATTTTAACCCGATATGCGCGGTCTTTGCGAGAACCGCGCGAATCACTACACTATTGGTACTGGATTCACGCAGTTCGTTACAAAGTTTTTTATAGACAGCTTGAGTTAGTTTGTATTCGTAAGAAGCTTCCTTAGCTAGACGGTAATGTAAATGAACCATAACTATGTAGCCCTATTCCTAATAGATTAACTCCAAAATAGCATATCCAAATTATCAGAAAACCTAGAGCCGCCACCAGTGCGGAATTTTCACCCGGGAAATTCTTATTTGTTCGAATATGTAAATAAATAGCGAATATCATCCAAGTAATAAAGGCCCAAATTTCTTTTGGGTCCCAACTCCAATATGATCCCCACGCTTCATTCGCCCAGACTGCTCCTGAAATAATACCCGTAGTTAAAAAAAGAAATCCTAGACTAATCACACGATAACTCCAAAAATCCAATTGTTGAATTAATTGGCTCTTGTAATAATTCTTACCAGAAAAAAAAGAAGGATTTCTTAAAATAGTACTTCTGTCATAGCTATATTGGATTTCGTTAAATGAAAATGATTTTAAAAATCGATTACTTTTCTTTCGAAATGTAAAGACTAGAAGTGCAGCGGATAATAATGATCCACACAGAAGAGCGGCATAGCTCAATATCATCATACTTACGTGCATTATTAACCACTCAGATTGGAGCGCAGGGACTAAGATTGCAGGTTTCTGTATTTCACTTAAAAGACTTGAAGTAGCAAAGCCTTGGGTAAAAATAGTACTCGAGGCGATTATTGCGCTTAGATTTTTATTTTTTTTGAAATCGGCGACTATATGAATAAGGGAGAAACTCCACGAAAGAAAGATTAATGATTCGTATAAATCACTTAGTGGAAAATGACCGGAATAAATCCAACGAGTCACTAATAAGCCTGTTAAACACAAAAAGGTCGGTATCATGCCCTTTTCTGATAACTCATATGGTTTTATGAGTTCAGTGACCAATAGGTTGAAAAACCGAATTGAAATGACAATTGAAACAATTGAAAAGGAAATATGATTTAATATATGCTCTAAGGTTGAAAATATCATAAAAAAAAGAGTAATCCCTTAATTTAAGTATAAATGAAAAGCGGGAATTTAATTAATTTTTCATTATAAGATCTATTGTCTGGTGTTTCGAAGACGGCATGCCGCTACTCGGACTCGAACCGAGATGCTCTAGCACTGCTTCCTAAGAGCAGCGTGTCTACCGATTTCACCATAGCGGCTTGTTCGAACCCATAATAGGCTATTTATATTGAATCGTCAAGATTGACCGTGTCACTTCACTGAAAAAATTTTTGAATAACAATTCAAATTCATAACAATTAGTTCCCATTTAACTTATTTCAGAAATTTAAAATAACCAAATGAATTTTCTCGCGGAACATAAAAAAAAAAACCTTTTTTGGATTTTTCTAAAGTAAGACATTGTTTGTATATAATATCCCGAGAGTTTTCGTCTTTTAGTGGTTGGGCTGAAATCAAAAAATATCTGAGAACTCTATAGTCATTCCGAGAAAGACGAAGTCAGAAAGTTATACAAGTTTTCAAAATTGAATCAATGAGTTTCTATCGTTAATTTGAACTAAAGATCTTATTTCTGATCTTCTCTCGATATTCTTTAGATATATAGATAAAGAAAACATATTATTAGCATTTGAATTATAACAAAAAGGTCGATGGGGAAAATAAGACTCCCCACCAACAAAATGAAAAATAGAGTCCTAAAAAAAGGTAAAACCTTGGTTTTTCTTATTGTATTTTTTCTTAGAATTTGCGAAATTTTCAAATTCTTAATGTTCCATTTTTACATATGAACATCACAAAACGGAGTCTATTTCATATTGATTAGTTCAAACTAATAGAGGGTTGTAATTGAGAATTTGATAGTAAGACTGAAATGAGCCAATTTTAACGTCAAGATAGATTCCGAGTCTTACAACATTTTAGGACTTATTTGCTCGTCGCATAAAAAAACTTTTTGATTTGCCGGTAGAAAGAGATTTTCCTAATGACAAAGCTTTTAACGCCGATGAATATCCCTTCCTTTTCCAAATATTTTGACGAATACGCTTTTTTGATCTAGAAGTGCGTTTTTTTGGAACTGCCATTTCAAAATGAAGAGGTTACTCATTGTTATAGTTGGATGTGAAAGACATCTATTGTTCAAAAGAATCCTTAATGACTATTCATTATCTAGGTATTCTTTTAGTCCTTATCATCACAAATAAATCTAAATATATGAAACTTCTCTACAAGATTCCTACAAATTTTTTGTTCAAAAAGGTTTTTTATACTCTAGAAGGCTTCTAAGAACAAATAAGTTGTATGGATTAGTAGTACTTTTATTTTTCGTTTTTTCTCAGATATTTCTATAATCAGCTATGATATATAAATCTAATTCGTGGAACTAAAAAAAAATCTAAAAGATCTATCTCCAGTGCTTTTTGTCATTCGACACTGCATTTACATGTAATAAAATCGAAGGAAGTATTTCAAAAGACAACTTTTATCTAATACCAAATGGAATCTTTTTTCGAGTAACTAGTCCAACGAATCCGTCTAAAATTTTTGAAATTTGAATGAGATTAGTAATTTATCTGTTCTGTTACCGGATACATCTTTTTATCCTTTCTCACTAAAGAAAATTTTCTCAATTAATAAAAAAAAAGTTTCAAATAAACCATTAAGTTTTATATATACACTCAGATATTCTAATGGTTTCTAATAACAAAAATATTTTTTTAGAAAAAAAAAAAAGAATCATAATAAATCTCATAAGGAATTTAGTTAATAAGTTGAAATAAACTAACTAAAACGAAACTAACTAAAAAAACGACGAGTTATTAAGCCGATCACATTAGTGAATTCCACGATTTCTATCAGAATCAAGTACTTTTGAGTGTAATTCCTGATGATTGCTAAAAAAAAAACCTTTGTATATTTTCAAAATACAAATATATTTCAAATAAAGAAGTATTTTTTTTTACAGAACTTGGTCATATTATTTGACCACGTCTAACTTCTTGAGTTGAATATTTGAACTATTTAGAAAAACTCAGATTACAGAATAAGTACGAGTATCAAATGCTAAATTTTTATTTACGTTCAATTTTTTTAAGTTAGTGCATATTTTAATTTTTTTTATTGATCCCTTTTGATAAGGGGTGGGGTCCAGTTAATCAGAAGCAATTAATTCAGACTAAAAAACTTTTTTTATGGAACAAACATATCAATATGCATGGATAATACCTTTCCTTCCACTTTCAGTTCCTATATTAATCGGGGTGGGACTTCTTCTTTTTCCGTCGGCAACAAAAAGTCTTCGTCGTATGTGGGCTTTTCAAAGTGTTTTAGTATTAAGTATAGTCATGATTTTTTCGATAAATTTATCGATTCAGCAACTAAATAGCCGTGCTACCTATCAATATGTCTGGGCTTGGATCCTCAATAATGATTTTTCTTTCGAATTTGGCTACTTAATCGATCCGCTTACTTCTATTATGTCAATATTAATCACTACTGTTGGAATTTTGGTTCTTATTTATAGTGATAATTATATGTTTCATGATCGTGGATATTTGAGATTTTTTGCTTATATGAGTTTTTTCAGTACTGCCATGTTGGGATTAGTTACTAGTTCCAATTTGATACAAATTTATATTTTTTGGGAATTAGTAGGAATGTGTTCATATCTATTAATAGGATTTTGGTTCACACGTCCTGTTGCAGCAAATGCTTGTCAAAAAGCGTTTGTAACTAATCGTGTTGGGGATTTTGGTTTATTATTGGGAATTTTGGGTTTTTATTGGATAACAGGGAGTTTTGAATTTCGGGATTTATTTCAAATATTCAATAACTTGATTTTTCAGAATGAGTTAAATTTTTTATTTGTTACGTGGTGCGCTGTTTTATTCTTTTCTGGTGCTGTTTCGAAATCTGCACAATTCCCCCTTCATGTATGGTTACCAGATGCAATGGAAGGGCCGACTCCTATTTCGGCTCTTATCCATGCTGCTACTATGGTAGCCGCGGGAATTTTCCTTGTAGCTCGACTTTTACCTCTTTTCATTATTATACCTCAAATAATGAATTTAATTTCTTTAATAGGGATAATAACACTATTTTTTGGAGCTACTTTAGCTCTTGCTCAAAAAGACATTAAGAGGGGTTTAGCCTATTCCACCATGTCTCAATTGGGTTATATGATGTTAGCTCTAGGTATGGGGTCTTCTCGAAGTGCTTTATTTCATTTGATTACTCATGCTTATTCGAAAGCATTATTGTTTTTGGGATCGGGTTCTGTTATTCATTCAATGCAAACTATTGTTGGTTATTCTCCGACTAAAAGTCAAAATATGGTTTTTATGGGAGGTTTAAAAAAACATGTACCAATTACCAAAAGTGCGTTTTTATTAGGCACACTTTCTCTTTGTGGCATTCCACCTCTTGCTTGTTTTTGGTCCAAAGATCAAATTCTTAATGATAGTTGGTTATATTCAGCAATTTTTGCAATAATAGCTTGGTTTACGGCGGGATTAACCGCATTTTATATGTTTCGGATCTATTTACTTACTTTTGAAGGACATTTAAATGCTCATTTTCAAAATTTCAGTGGAAAAAAAAAGACTTCCCTCTATTCAATATCTCTATGGGGTAAAGAAGGTTTTAAAGTCAATAACAAAAACTTTCATTTGTTAACTTTATTAATAATGACGAAAAAAAAAAGTGCTTATTTTTTTTCACAGAAGATAGATCGAATTGATGAGAATGCAAGAACTAGAAGACAACCTTTTCTTACTATTTCTCGTTTTGGCAAGAAGAAAACTTTTGCGTATCCTTATGAATCGGATAATACTATATTATTTCCTATCCTTATATTAGTCTTCTTTACTTTCTTTGTTGGATTCATAGGAATTTCTTTTAATGGCGTCGATTTGGATATTTTATCCAAATGGTTAACCCCCTCGATAAATCTGTTACATCAAAATTCGAATTATTTAACAGATTGGTCGGAATTTGCGAAAGATGCAGTGTTTTCAGTTAGTCTAGCCTATCTTGGAATAATTATAGCATTTTTTTTTTATAAGCCTCCGTATTCCCCTTTTACAAATTTTGATTTAGTTAATTCATTAATTAACACAAATCTTAAGAGAATTTTTTCTGACAAGATAAAAAATGGGATATAT